CTGTGTTTCATTTTGCTAAATGATACCAATTAAATGGTGTATCAATTCCATAAATTGGATATAGCAATAAATAAATCAGCAAAATTCTTTCTAATATTTTAGATAGAAGAAACATTTCTTCTATCTAAAATAAAAGAATGTACTCTTCTATGCAAATCTAATTTGTATCGATAAAATAAATCCAAATTCCAGCAGTAGATGAATAATTGCAAATTTTTGTGTGTACGAGATTAGAATAACTTCAAAATAACTGACATAATTTTTTATTTTTCCTGATTAGAAAAATATATGAAAAAAAAAGGAGGTAGAAAAATTTTGGGATTTATGGTTAAAGAAGAAAAAGAAGAAAACAGGGGTTCTGTTGAATTTCAAGTATTCAGTTTCACCAATAAGATACGGAGACTTGCTTCACATTTGGAATTACACAAAAAAGATTTTTCATCGGAAAGAGGTCTACGAATACTTTTGGGAAAACGTCGACGTTTGCTGGCTTATTTGGCAAAGAAAAATAGAGTACGTTATAAGAAATTAATTAGTCAGTTGAATATTCGAGAGCAGTAATTTAATCGTTCTAATTTTTTTCTTATTTTCTTAGTAGTCTTCATAGTAGTCTTAGATTTTGCATTTTGATGAGCCTCGTTTTGAGGAATTCATGGAATAATCCATTTTCATGGAATAATGAATTAAGGAAGAAAGGATATGAGTCTACCGCTTACAAGAAAAGATCTCATGATAGTCAATATGGGCCCTCAACACCCATCAATGCATGGTGTTCTTCGACTGATCGTTACTCTCGATGGTGAAGATGTTATTGATTGTGAACCCATATTAGGCTATTTACACAGAGGAATGGAAAAAATCGCGGAAAACCAAAAAAAAAGAATATAGTAGAGGAGGAAGATATAAAGATGGTAGAAGAAGGTAGGAAGGGGGAGGGGATAGGATAGTTATTTAGACAAGATACTCGTAAATTCCTTAAGTTAATTAAGAAAGAAAAAAGAATAAAAACACGGATACATAACATAAAAAAAAGAATAAATAAGACGAGATTCGCCCTCCTCCTACATATTTAATTTCTTCTCCTATACAAAAACTAAGAAGACCCACTCCATTGGTAATTCCATCAATGATTCCCTTATCGAAAAACTCTGTTAGTTTGGTTAATCCTCTTATACCGAGGGTAAAGACGCTAGTATAGAAAATATCTATATAACCGCGATTATATGACCAACTGTATATCTTTTTTTTTACTTGATCAAAAAAGTGCTTTTTCGGACTTTCCTTGTAAAAAGAATTTATTAAATCCAAATTCTGAAAAAAAGAATAAGCGGATCCATATAAGATATATGCTATAAATAAACCGAAGATAGCTAGACTTACAGAAGAAATAGCATTAGTAATAAATTCATATGAATTTATAGAGGAATTAGAACTTTCCTGAGTCAAGTTTATTGAGGGAGTTAACCATTTTGATAATAGGGTTAACTCCGCTATTCCATTATCCATTGCTCCATTATCAAAAGAGACTCCTATAAATCCAATGAATAAAGTAAAAAGCAGTAATATAAGAAGAGGAAATAACATAGTATTTCCCGTTTCATGCGGATAGGCAAAAGTTTTTTTAGCCCCAAAGGACCTACTAAAACATCCTATCCTATTTCTTGTATTACCTTGAATTTTGGATATATTTTGTGAAAAAAAAGAAACGCCACTCTTTGTTGTTGATAAAACGAAATCCCTATTAACTCCTTTGGGTATCCTTTTTCCCCATAAGGATATTGAATACAAGGAACCTTCTTTAGTGGTACTGTAATTTTGAAAATGAACGCGCAAATACCCATCAAATGTAAGTAAATATATCCGAAACATATAAAAGGCAGTTAATCCTGCAGTAAAGGAGGCTATTATTCCAAAAAAGGGTGAATACAACCAACTATTACTAAGAATCTCATCTTTGGACCAAAAGCAAGCAAGAGGTGGAATACCACAAAGAGAAAGTGTACCCCATAAAAAAGTAGTTCTTGTAATTGGAATGTATTTTCTTAAACCGCCCATAAGAACCATATTCTGACTTTTATCTGGTGAATATCCAACAAGAGGTTCCATTGAATGAATAACGGATCCGGATCCCAAGAACAATAAAGCTTTTGAATAAGCATGAGTGATCAAATGAAATAAAGCAGCTTGATAAGAACCTATACCTAGAGCTAACATCATATAACCTAATTGAGACATTGTAGAATAGGCTAAGCTTCTTTTAATATCTCTCTGAGCAAGAGCTAAAGTAGCTCCTAAGAAGAGTGTTATTGTACCTACTAAGGAAATTAAAGTCATTATCAAAGGTAGAGATATGAAAAGAGGAAAAAGCCGAGCTAGAAGAAAAATCCCGGCAGCAACCATAGTTGCTGCGTGTATAAGAGCCGAAATGGGAGTGGGTCCTTCCATAGCATCTGGTAACCATACGTGAAGAGGGAATTGTGCGGATTTCGCAACTGCACCAAGGAATAATAAAAAAGCACACAAAGTAGTAAGTAAAGAGTTAATTCCATTATTAGGAATCCAGTTATTAGCTATTTTGAACAAATCCCTAAACTCTAAACTACCAGTTATCCAAAAAAAACCTAAAATTCCTAATAATAAACCAAAATCCCCTACACGATTAGTTACAAAAGCTTTTTGACAAGCACTCGCGGCGATCGGTCGTGTAAACCAAAAACCTATCAATAAATAGGAACACATTCCCACGAGTTCCCAAAAAAAATAAATTTGTATTAAATTGGAGCTAGTAACCAATCCCAACATAGAAGTAGTGAAAAAACTTATATAAACAAAAAATCTCAAATATCCTTCATCGTGAGACATATAACCATCACTATAAATAAGAACCAGGATTCCTACAGTAGTAATTAGTATTAACATAATCGAAGTAAGTGGGTCAATTAAGTATCCAAATTCTAAGGAAAAATCATTATTGATGGTCCAAGACCATAGATATTGATAAATAGAACTTCCATTTATTTGTTGAATAGACAGTTGAATTGAGAATACCATAGCTATACTTAAGAATAAAACACTAGGAAAAGCCCATATGCGACGAATATTTTTTGTTGCTGCCGGAATAAAAAAAAGGCCAAACCCCATTGACATAATAACTGGAAGTGGGAGAAGAGGGATTACCCATGCATATTGATATGTATGTTCCATAAGAAAATAAATTGAAATTTTTACTTTAATTTTTCTATAAAATAAAATTGTTTCCGATTCACCAAACCAATTCTTATCTCTTTCTGAAGGAAAAAATAAAAAGAATAAGCAAAAATGAAGAATGGTTTAATTGGTTAAATTAAAAAAGTTAATCAAATAACTTTGTTACCTAGTTATTACCTAAATAAGGATATTTATTAAAATACAAAAAAAGGTTGCATTTTTTTACTTTATTTCTTTAAAACAAAAATGAAGTAGCTCTCTTGTTTCGTAACTGATTAATCGAATTCCAATAAAAAACCGTGTTTATAAGAAATTATCAAATAGTCGTTACTTCATATAGAACTGAAATCCTAATGACTATAATTACCTAAGTTTTAGAATACCTTGTTTAAGAGACTCACTATTTTTAGTTTTGATTGGAATTCCATTATGGAATACCATTCTGAACTTAATTAACGATTTGAATTTTCCCTTCTTTTTATCCACCCGTGTTATATAGGAGATAGGCTTCCGTACCATATATCTATATATGGAGTATACTTGATATATAAATATCTATAAATAGATTTAAACGGGAAACCTTTCTATATATTCTATATTATTAAAACAAAGTATAAAATATATTATATACGGGAAAAAAAATGAAGTAAAAAATACTTCAGAATTTAAGTATCTTTCAATATCTAAGTATAAATACCAAGAAAAAGAAGGATTTATTTGCGGCAATAGATGTCTTTCACATACAACTAGAAAAAAGTAATTTCCTTTTTGAATGGCAGTTCCAAAAAAACGTACTTCAATGTCAAAAAAGCGTATTCGTAAAAATATTTGGAAGAAAAAGACTTATTTTTCCATAGTACACGCTTATTCTTTAGCAAAATCAAAATCATTTTCCAGCGGCAATGAGCATCCAAAACCAAAGGGTTTTTCTGGGCAACAAACAAACAAAAAGATTTTGGAATAATCTGAATTGACCTATCAAAAATGAATTCAAATTATTCATATTAAATAATTTGAATTAATTAATTAATGTACTTTTATGTGTCGAATTACTCAACACAACATTCTTAGAACAAACCCCTCTGATATCCGCTATATGGAATAAAAAAAGTTTTGGTATACTGTGTGCTAAGTATTCTTGATCAATAAACTTTTCATAATAGAATTCTTCATAATAAAATATGAGAATTCTATTATGAAAAGTAGAGTATTCTCGTACTCGTAATAGGACTTACCACTTCCATCTATTTTCTCCAAAATCATTAAGGTTAGTAAATCCTATTAATAAGAACATAAAGACTTTCATTCTCTAAATTTTTCAAAAATTACAAAAGCCTTTTCTATTTATCCATTTTAATTTAATCATTAAATAGAAACAAATCTTTTTGAATTTTGTCCATTTTATTGAAAGAATTTCCAAAATTTAAAGGAGAAACTAATTAGAAAAAAAATTAGTTCTATATTGCAATTGCAACTAAAAAAAGAGAGTAGTTCCAACTCTTTCAAGCAGTGTTTCCATTAGGCAAAGCAAGAGTTTCTTGTAAAAAAAATCGCAACGATACTACTAAACGAAGTATATTTTAATGAAGACTCTAATGTTCCTAAATTTTATGGACTTTCCCAATCTCGACGATTCGCGAGATAATAGCTATTATTCTTTTAAGTTACCTATTATTTGAAGTTAGCCGCCATGGTGAAATTGGTAGACACGCTGCTCTTAGGAAGCAGTGCTCAAGCATCTCGGTTCGAATCCGAGTGGCGGCATTCTCGAAAAAGAATACAATAGATTAGAAAATGGATTCAATTCGAAATTTACAATTTTGTAATGAGACCTTCCCCTTATGCTATTTGCAACTTTAGAACATATATTAAATCATATCTCCTTCTCAACCATTTCCATTGTGATTACGATTCATTTGATAACCTTATTAGTTCGTGAACTTGGGGAATTACGTGATTCGTCAGAAAAAGGAATGATAGTTACTTTTTTATCTATAACAGGATTCCTAGTTTCTCGCTGGGCTTCTTCGGGACATTTTCCATTAAGTAATTTATATGAGTCGTTGATCTTCCTTTCATGGGCTCTGTATATTCTTCATACCCTTCCTAAGATACAGAACTCTAAAAATGATTTAAGCACAATAACTACACCAAGTACTATTTTAACGCAAGGCTTTGCCACATCCGGTCTTTTAACTGAAATGCATCAATCCACAATACTAGTACCTGCTCTCCAATCTCAGTGGCTAATGATGCATGTCAGTATGATGTTACTAAGCTATGCAACTCTTTTGTGCGGATCCTTATTATCTGCCGCTATTCTAATCATTAGATTTCGAAATAATTTCCATTTCTTTTCTAAAAAGAAAAAAAATGTTTTAAATAAAAAATTTTTCTTTAGTGATTTCTATGCAAAAAGAAGTGCTTTAAAAAGCACCTCTGTTGTTTCATTCCCAAATTATTACAAATATCAATTAACGGAGCGTTTGGATTCTTGGAGTTATCGTGTCATTAGTCTAGGATTTACCCTTTTAACCATAGGTATTCTTTGTGGAGCAGTATGGGCTAATGAGGCGTGGGGATCCTATTGGAATTGGGATCCTAAGGAAACTTGGGCATTTATTACTTGGACCATATTTGCAATTTATTTACATAGTAGAACAAATCCAAATTGGAAGGGTACTAATTCTGCACTTGTAGCTTCGATAGGATTTCTTATAATTTGGATCTGCTATTTTGGTATCAATCTATTAGGAATAGGTTTACATAGTTATGGTTCGTTTATATTAACACTTAAATGATTACATAAAAAAAACCTTCATGAAGGTTTTTACTTTTTTTTATTTGAGAACCCCTTGAACGCCTTCGCAAAGGGTTCTCAAAAATTAAAGATAAATCTAATTATACTTCCGCATTAATAGAGCGGACTTTTTACCTTCTTCTGCATTAATAGAGCGGACTAGTAAAAAAACCTATTTAGGATAATAATTGGATAAGAGAGCCTCTACCCTGTCAACGGATAGGGAGAGAACAAAATCTGGATAAATACCAATTCCTATTACTGGTAAAAAGATACAGATTAAAATAAAGAGTTCTCGTGGTCCAGAATCCACAAAATTTGCGTTTGGAACATTAAATAGCTTGTATCCATAGAACATCTGGCGTAACATAGATAATAAATAAATAGGAGTTAATATCATTCCTATTGCCATTACAAAAGTAATTAGCATTTTTGGCATTAACAGAAATTTTGGACTAGTAATTAGTCCAAAAAAAACTACTAATTCTGCGACAAAACCACTCATTCCTGGTAAGGCAAGAGAAGCCATTGAAAAGCTACTAAACATAGTAAAAATTTTTGGCATTGGGATAGATATTCCCCCCAGTTCTTCGAGATAAACAAGACGCATTCTATCAGAAGCCGTTCCTGCCAAGAAAAAAAGTGTAGCACCAATAAATCCATGGGATAATATTTGTAAAATAGCTCCATTGAGTCCAATGTTGGTTATGGAACCAATTCCTATAATTATGAAACCCATGTGAGATACAGAGGAATAGGCTATTCTTTTTTTGAAATTTCGTTGACCAAGAGAAGTTGAAGCTGCATAGATTATTTGGATCGCTCCTATTATTACTAACCAGGGCGAAAATAGATAATGAGCATGAGGTAACAATTCCATGTTGATCCGAATCAATCCATATGCTCCCATTTTTAATAAGATTCCTGCTAAAAGCATACATGTACTATAATGCGCCTCCCCATGGGTATCAGGTAACCACGTATGTAGGGGTATAATCGGCAATTTGACAGCATAAGCAATAAGGAAGCCAAAATATAAAAGTATTTCCAAGGTTGCGGGGTATGATTGATTAATTAATATTTCCAAATCTAATCCTGATTCGTTGGAACCATATAAGCCCATACCCAGAACTCCGATTAAGAAAAAGATGGAACCGCCTGCAGTATACAAAATAAACTTTGTAGCTGAATATAGACGCCTCTTTCCCCCCCACATGGATAAAAGTAAGTAAACAGGAATTAATTCTAACTCCCACATGATAAAAAAAAGTAAAAGGTCTCGCGAAGAAAATAAACCTATTTGACCACTATACATTGCGAGCATCAGGAAATAGAATAATCGCGAATTCCGGGTAACTGGCCAAGCTGCTAAAGTAGCTAAAGTAGTGATAAATCCTGTCAATAAAATAGATCCTAATGAAAGTCCATCGATTCCCAATCTCCAGTGGAAATCGAAGATATCTATCCATTTATAATCCTCCTTTAATTGGATTAAGGGATCCTCCAGTTGGAAATGATAACAGAATGCATAAGTCATTAGAAGGAATTCTAATAAACAAATAGATATAGTATACCACCTAACGATTTTGTTTCCCCTATGAGGTAAAAAGAAAATTAATGAACCTGCAAATATCGGCAAAACAACAAGTATTGTTAACCAAGGAAAATAACTCATGATAAAGTGATAAAGACAAGATACGTTTTGACCAGAAAAGCCCGTGCTCGATTATTTCGAGCACAGGCTTCTTCGGTAAAGAGGAATCAGACGATTCGAATGAAGTTGTTTTTTGTAACGTATCAATAAGATAAAGCCATGCTACGGGTTGTTTCAGGCCCTAAATAAACGCGTACACTTAAAAAATCTGTCGGGCAAGCGGATTCGCATCTCTTACAACCCACACAATCTTCGGTTCTCGGCGCGGAAGCAATTTGCTTGGCTTTACATCCATCCCAGGGTATCATTTCTAATACATCTGTTGGACAAGCTCGTACACATTGAGTGCATCCGATACATGTATCGTAAATTTTTACGGAATGTGACATTGGATCTATAAATTTTTCTTTTCAACATAAAATTTTTCGGTCTGGTAAAAATGAAATTAGTATTATATGAGCAATATGTATTGTAGACACCAGACGAAGCAATGGTTTATCCAAACTTCAAAAATAATAATGTATTTTTTAATCCGTTTGTGAGAAAGCGTGAAAAGAGCCAAGAGACTTGAATTTTGGACTTCAACAATCAGAATTATACTAATTGTACATATGAATTTGAATTAGCCAATAAATTGGCTATCGTCTTTTCAATATAAATTATTGCAATATTCAAATTGCAATATCAATGAATTACAAAAATCCCTTTAAGTGAAAAAAGAATACTATGCAATAACCTACTTAAAGAAAATGTATATTCTCAAATAATACTAATAAAATAGTATTGATTTCTATTCATCTTAATATTCAATATTATTATATATGCGCCTTTGTTTAGAGGATTGTATGTCTAATTATTAAAAAGTCCAATTATTCCATAGTCTAATTATTCAATAAATTAGATTGATTGATACGAGTTGATTTCCTATTACGATGGATGGAAGAAAGAATGGATAGTCCAATAGCGGCCTCAGCAGCTGCAAGGGCTATCACAAAAATTGCGAAAATGTCTCCTTTTAATTGGCGACTATCAAATAGATCAGAAAATGTTACGAGATTTAGATTAATTGAATTCAGTATAAGTTCAAGACATATTAGAGCTCTAACCATGTTTCGGCTTGTGATCAATCCATAGATACCAATCGAAAATAAATAGACACTCAAAAAAAGTACAAGCTCAAACATAATTAATTAACTCCTTATCAATCTCGATTCATTTCAATATGAGGACAAGAATTGAACCGATTCAATTAATTACAATAGAACAATTACACAACAAAAGAGAAAAGAAAGAAGGTATTTGTTGGCAGTGGATGGTTTTTACTAAATCAAAATTGGGATTCTTTAGTTATTTATTTTAGATTTGCAATTCTTAGAATTTTTACTCTTTCCAAGTTTTCTTATTGCCGAGCCATAGTAATTGCACCTATTAAAGAAACTAGAAGAATTATGGAAATGAGTTCAAACGGAAGATAAAAATCGGTTGCTAAATGAATTCCAATTTGTTGAACATTATTTATGAGACCCTGTTCTACTATTTGGTTTGATCTTGTAGTCCAAAGAATTCCATACCATGATGTATCTGGGATAGTAGTCATTAGTGAAAAAACAATAGTTATACAAAGGATTGAAGTGAACCCATCTCCAATAGTCCAATAATTCTTATCTTTAGACCATTCTGAGCCATTTATGAACATTACAGCGAATATGATCAAGACATTTATGGCTCCCACATAAATAAGAAGTTGTGCCACAGCCACAAAGTAGGAATTTAATAAAAAATAGAATAAGGATATACAAACAAGAACTAATCCCAGCGAAAAGGCAGAATAAATGGGGTTGGTAAGTAATACTACTCCTAGACCCCCTAGTAGAAGAACAAATCCCCCAAATAACATAAGAATCTCATGTATTGGTCCAGGTAAATCCATTATGGATAAAAAGAAATTAAAATAGTATAAAATTTTTCATGAACTGACTAAAACTAAAGGATTCAAAGAAGGAAAAAGGGATTAGGAGATTTTTATAACAAAAAGAAAAAATACGAGTTTAGTAATCAGTAACCGTTCTTGAATTCGAAGATTTATCTTCGTCTATTTTACTTTTAGTCGAATTCCTAATTGTTTGAATTGTGTAATCTTCCATTATAGAGATTGGTAACCGACTTAAAGCAATTTGATTGTAATTCAATTCATGACGATCATAAGTAGAAAGTTCATATTCTTCAGTCATTGATAAACAGTTTGTCGGACAGTACTCAACACAATTGCCACAAAATATACAAACTCCGAAATCAATACTATAATTAAGCAATTGTTTCCTTTTAACATCCTTTTCAAATCTCCAATCTACAAGGGGTAGATCTATCGGGCATACCCGAACACATACTTCACAAGCAATACATTTATCAAATTCAAAGTGGATTCGCCCCCGGAAACGCTCCGGTGTAATTGATTTTTCATAAGGGTAATGAATCGTTATAGGTAAACGATTTGTGTGGGATAAGGTAGTTATGAAACTTTGACCAATGTACCTTGTAGCACGTATTGTTTGTTGACCATAACTCATGAACCCAGTTACCATAGGGAACATATTCATTCTAAATATCTATGAAAAAGATATGTTTCTTTCTCTTGTTTGAGAGAGCCTTTGTGTTGAAAATATTCTTACTGTTATTGTATTATCTTATTTATAGTGAAACAAGTTGGGAAGAGGTTGTTAATAAGAGATTGCCCAGGGAAATAGGTAAAAGAAATTTCCATCCAAGATTTAATAACTGATCCATTCTCATCCTGGGTAAAGTCCATCTTATTGTGATAGAAATGAAGAGAAATAAATAAGCTTTAATTAATGTAATAAAGATACCCATTGTTATTTCCAAAATTCCAACTGCGTTATTCATTTGGAAAAAATCAAAAAAGGATATATAGGGAATAGATAAATTCCACCCGCCTAAGTAGAGAACTGTTACAAATAAAGAGGAAACTAATAAATTTAGGTAAGAAACAAGATAAAATAAAGCATATTTTATACCGGAATATTCGGTTTGATAACCTGCTACTAATTCTTCCTCTGCTTCTGGTAAATCAAAGGGTAATCTTTCACATTCTGCCAAAGAAGAAATTAGAAAAACCAGAAAACCTATAGGCTGGCGCCAAATATTCCATCCAAAAAAACCATATTTAGACTGTGCTTCAACTATATCAACCGTACTTGAACTGTTAGATAATCATAGTCGATGATAACATCACAGCTCTCACCGCTATTCCAAAACCGTACATGAAACCTTAGCTTCATACGGCTTCTCTATGATCAGAAAAAAGAGAGGACTGTTTCGTTTCGTTATTAGCCCCCGGGGCGTAGATAGAATTAGGTAAAATAAAATATATTGGAAAGTCCTAAATTAGACCAAAGGAATTCTGTCTGCTAGAATAAGAAAAAGCGCTTCCGAATTGATCTCATCCTTTATAATATAATAAATTTTTTCTTTGTTTAGTAATAACTTAATCTTGGAATAAAACACTTGTTATAGGAATTAAATTAATAAATAAAAAGATTTGGGCATTAATTCATGAGGAATTCTGTATGAATATGGATAGAGGAAATAAATAATTCAAATTTTTTTGTATTGCACTCCATATCTTATGTCCTACTCTTCTTTCCCTGGGCAAGGGGGTATTTAAAAAGAAAAAAGGGATAAAGGGTTAATTCGTTCTTTATAGCCATTTCCTTAACAAGTGAATAGGAATATACTCTGGATCGGAATCTGAAGAAAGTACTACTTGATAATTTCTACGAATTTCAAGTCCTTATTATGATTCCTTTTATGGGGAAAAATCTCTAATGTCTTAGATTCCCCATTACGAATCCTTTATGTACTTTAGTGTTGCTAAACCCTTCACTAACTTTTTGATGGATTCTTCTTATGATTATTAAGTTATAGTAATAACTAGAAATATTCTAGTAATGGAATTCCATAATCCCGAATCCTTTATTCTTGCCCGCTTCAAGATATTATGACTAATTAAAAAAATCAACCTTGGGATAAAGAGTTTATACTGCTTATGTTTACTTCAACTTTTTCTTGTACGTAGGAAATGAGATTTTTTCTTTTTACTACAAATTTTTAAGCTGTTTTGTTTCACTCATATAGCTATCTAGTTTAACTTATCAATCCGAATACAGAATAAGAAAAGGAAGATAAATAGTTAATGGATTTTAGAGGAAAAAGATCCCATTTTAACGAATCACACGTAGAGATATTGCTAGCACACAAAAAGTTAATGGTATTTCATAACTAATGGATTGAGCAGCAGCTCGTAGACCGCCTGAAAAAGAATATTTATTATTTGAGCTATATCCTGCCATAAGAAGACCAAGAGGAGCAATACTTGAAATGGCAATCCATAAAAAAACACCAATACTAAGATCGGCTAAAACAAAATGATATCCCAAGGGGATAACTAAAAAACTTAATAAAATTGATATGACTGCTATAGAGGGTCCAATGCTAAATAAAGGAATATCTCCTCGGGATGGTAGGATATCTTCTTTAAAAAGTAGCTTAGTCCCATCTGCTATAGCTTGAAGCAGTCCTAGGGGGCCAGCATATTCAGGACCAATACGTTGTTGTATCGATGCAGATATTTCTCTTTCTAACCACACAATTACGAGTACCTCTATTGTGATTCCCAAAAGGAGGCTCAAAATGGGTAGAATCAATATGAGTCCATAGACTTCTTTTAATAATTCCAATTTCGAAAAAGAATTGATAGTTTCTACTTCTACCCTATCTATTATCATTTCAACGGTCAACTTCCCCCATAATGATATCTATACTACCTAATATCGTCATGATATCAGCCAATTTCATTTTTTTAACTAGCTGAGGAAGAATTTGTAAATTAATAAAACCGGGTGGACGAATTTTCCATCTCCAGGGGAAAAGGCTATCATCTCCTACTAGATAAATTCCTAATTCACCTTTTGGGGCTTCCACTCTTACATAAAGCTCTTGCTTTGATAATTCAAAATTGGGTGAAGGTTTTTTACCAAGAAATCTATATTCAAAATCATTCCATTCGGAATTCTTTGCTTTCTTAAAGCGTCGGACTTCTAAATTCTCATAAGGTCCTCCAGGAATTTTTTCTATAGCTTGTTGAATTATTTTGATGGATTCCCTCATTTCACTGATTCGTACTAAATAACGAGCTAACGAATCCCCTTCTTTTTGCCATTGGACTTTCCAATCAAATTGGTTGTAAGACTCGTAAAGATCTACTTTACGAAGATCCCATTGTATTCCGGAAGCTCGTAACATCGGTCCTGATAATCCCCAATTTACTGCTTCTTCTCCGCTAATAAAACCTACTCCCTCAACTCGCTCCAAAAAAATGGGATTCTGTGTAATAAGTTGTTGATATTCAACAATTCCGCGTAAAAAATAATCACAGAAATCTAAACATTTATCGATCCATCCATAAGGTAGATCTGCGGCTACTCCTCCGATGCGAAAGTAATTGTGCATCATTCGCATACCTGTAGCAGCTTCAAATAGATCGTATATTAATTCTCTTTCTCTAAAAATATAGAAAAAAGGAGTCTGTGCCCCGAGATCCGCCATAAAAGGCCCAAGCCATAACAAGTGAGAAGCTATACGACTCAACTCTAACATAATTACCCTAATATAGCTGGCTCTTTGGGGTATTTGAATATTCTCTAAGAATTCTGGTGCATTTACCGTTATTGCTTCTGTAAACATAGTAGCTAAATAATCCCACCGTGTTACATAAGGTAAGTATTGTATAATAGTTCGGTTTTCCGCGATTTTTTCCATTCCTCTGTGTAAATAGCCTAATATGGGTTCACAATCAATAACATCTTCACCATCGAGAGTAACGATCAGTCGAAGAACACCATGCATTGATGGGTGTTGAGGGCCCATATTGACTATCATGAGATCTTTTCTTGTAAGCGGTAGACTCATATCCTTTCTTCCTTAATTCATTATTCCATGAAAATGGATTATTCCATGAATTCCTCAAAACGAGGCTCATCAAAATGCAAAATCTAAGACTACTATGAAGACTACTAAGAAAATAAGAAAAAAATTAGAACGATTAAATTACTGCTCTCGAATATTCAACTGACTAATTAATTTCTTATAACGTACTCTATTTTTCTTTGCCAAATAAGCCAGCAAACGTCGACGTTTTCCCAAAAGTATTCGTAGACCTCTTTCCGATGAAAAATCTTTTTTGTGTAATTCCAAATGTGAAGCAAGTCTCCGTATCTTATTGGTGAAACTGAATACTTGAAATTCAACAGAACCCCTGTTTTCTTCTTTTTCTTCTTTAACCATAAATCCCAAAATTTTTCTACCTCCTTTTTTTTTCATATATTTTTCTAATCAGGAAAAATAAAAAATTATGTCAGTTATTTTGAAGTTATTCTAATCTCGTACACACAAAAATTTGCAATTATTCATCTACTGCTGGAATTTGGATTTATTTTATCGATACAAATTAGATTTGCATAGAAGAGTACATTCTTTTATTTTAGATAGAAGAAATGTTTCTTCTATCTAAAATATTAGAAAGAATTTTGCTGATTTATTTATTGCTATATCCAATTTATGGAATTGATACACCATTTAATTGGTATCATTTAGCAAAATGAAACACAGCATATGCATCAATCTTTCGGCTCGAAAATTTCACGGGATATCGTATAAGAAATAGGCTATTAAGTAACTCTAAATGAATTGTGGATACATCTGTATCCTTAACATACTGAAACGATTGCCATTATTCGTATCAAACCAATAGCGATTCATACAAGCTAAATCTTCTAATCAATGGTGGGCCAATAATGAATTTTTTTGCATATGTATTAAGACGCTCGGCCTGATTTCGAAATTCTCCAGAGTTTTATATGTTGTTTTCATTGCAAAATGACGGGTCTCCTTCCGTAACTTTCCAATTACGAGTACGAGAATTGAAAGACATGAAAATTATCAATTATCTACGGCGTCTAGGAGATAGATAGAATATTTTCAGGAACAAGAAAATAAGAAGAATCTTTCTCTCTATTCACTACCATTCCGCGTCTTCGACTTCTATTAGTTTCTTTTCTTATTTAATGCAATAGCTATAGTTTGATATAAGAATCCATTTCTCAAAGTAATGGAAACCATTCTCTTATAGGAAATGGTTCGAAAATCTCTATTCCACCTTTTAGGTATCGTGAAAAGTGATACCTGTGAAGATCGTGCATTTCAGTCAAATTCGGATCCGTTTTTTGAGTCCATGATATAACCAAATTGGGTGGATCCTCCACCC